ATAAAAAAACATATTTTATTGAGTCCCTTCATGCCTACTATAACTAGTTATTTCGGTTTTCTACTAGCAGCTTTAACTATAACCTCAGTTCTATTTATTGGTCTAAGCAAAATACGACTTATTTGAAATTAATTGAATGCAGATTTTTTTATAAAAAAGGTATTTCATATGTTCGATAGCTCCTTACCGTGTTAATTACCCAATTTTGGTCATTTAGATTCATCGGCAATACAGATTAAGAGCTAGGAATAGATAGTACCTCTCTTTTCTCCCTTTCAAAAATGAAAACAAAAGAAAATTTAAATGATTGAAGTTTTTTTATTTGGAATCGTCTTAGGTCTAATTCCTATTACGTTGGCTGGATTATTCGTAACTGCTTATTTACAATACAGACGTGGTGATCAGTTGGACTTTTGATTAATTAACATCTCGTTTTTTTACTGACCTCCTTCTTGCTTTCATATGCGGGAGGTCTAATTCAGATTGTTGCTCAATAATTTGCGAACAGTGGAATTTTTACACAATCTAATAAACAAGAGTGAAATCACGCTCTGTAGGATTTGAACCTACGACATTGGGTTTTGGAGACCCACGTTCTACCGAACTGAACTAAGAGCGTTTTTCTTGTTTTTTTTTTCTAAAAAACGAAAAGGCTAGAACGAGGACATTCTTTAACCCGAATCGATTTTGTACGTATATACTATATCATAGTATATCATAAATTTAAGAATTCTATGTATGTCCAATTTTATTAAAAAAAAATAGATCAAAATAGATACCTCGTTACTGCTCTTCTGAGCAGTAATAGGTAGGGATGACAGGATTTGAACCCGTGACATTTTGTACCCAAAACAAACGCGCTACCAAGCTGCGCTACATCCCTTTCAATTGGTTTACAGTGTCATTGTAGAGAATTCCTGTCTTGTTTTCCACATCCTTCTTTTTTTTTTTTTTGTATATCAAATTCATTTCTTCTTTTTTTCTCATATCAGATAACAAAGATATAATTCAAAAATTTACTTTTTTTTTACGCTAATTCTCTCAATTTCAATTTTACATAAATAGGCGTTTCCGTTTTCAAATGGAATCTATCAGATCGTTCTAGTAGACAATATTTCAATTCTAATTTTGAAAGTGGGGGGGCAGAAGTTACGTATATAAATACAAGAACTTCTTAACTACATGTACATCTGTAGTTATATATATTACTATATATAATGTAATACAATAAAGAAGAAAGAAGGAGGATTTCAAATGCGAGATCTAAAAACATATCTTTCCGTAGCACCGGTACTAAGTACTCTATGGTTCGGTTCGTTAGCAGGTTTATTAATAGAGATTAATCGTTTATTTCCAGATGCATTAACATTTCCATTTTTTTCATTCTAGTTATTAACATCAGAAAGGGGTGAAAAATTTAGAGATACAATCAACAATCGGGGACTAATTATCCCCCCCCACCTTTTCTAATTCATTCTAAAAAAATAATTAGAAAAAGTGGGGGGGCGAAAGGTCATAAAAATGAGGGTTCAGGATCCAATTAAATTAGTAATAGAATGAAAAAAGTGTTGCTAGGGAAAGAGTATGCTATGAGATACTTAAAAAAAATACTGTACAAAGATTTTAAATATAGTTTTCACAAAATCATTGTATTGCTTATTATTTTATTTTGATTTAATTACTAATTAATATTCATTGCAACGAAATATTTCATAATTTTTTTTAGTTAACAGCTTCTATTTTTTTGGTTCTTGTTCTTTCTGGATCCTAAAATTAAAATAGAAGATTGAGGTGAATCATAAATCCAAAGGAGGTTTCATGGCCAAGGGTAAAGATGTTCGAGTAACAATTATTTTGGAATGTACCAGTTGTGTTCGAAATGATATTAAGAAAGAATCAGCGGGAATTTCCAGATATATTACTCAAAAGAATCGGCATAACACCCCGAGTCGATTGGAATTGAGAAAATTCTGTCCCTATTGTTATAAACATACAATTCACGGGGAAATCAAGAAATAGATCAAATTGAGTGCTTGTATGTCAACTTTTATTTTAAGAACAGGAATAATGCTAGTATCTATATATTATTACATATATATAAATATAAACAAATAAATCAATAGAAATAAATCTAATCCTATATAGAAATAGAAATCGTTTTTATTTTGATCCGATCAATAGAGATAAGGAATAAAAAAATTATGAATAAATCTAAGCGACTTTTTACTAAATCCAAGCGATCTTTTCGTAGGCGTTTGCCCCCGATCCAATCGGGGGATCGAATTGATTATAGAAACATGAGTTTAATTAGTCGATTTATTAGTGAACAAGGAAAAATATTATCTAGACGGGTGAATAGAGTTACTTTAAAACAACAACGATTAATCACTATTGCTATAAAACAAGCTCGTATTTTATCTTTGTTACCTTTTCTTAATAATCAGAAACAATTTGAAAGAAGTGAGTCAACCCCTAGAACTACTAGCCTTAGAACCAGAAAAAAATAGACTTATTCTTCAAGTGAATAACAATTTCAATCTGAAGGAATTAAAAAAGAGATTAATATTTTGTTCGAAAAATCCAATTAAGAATCAAAATTTGATTGTTACGTCTGTGTCTGTCATAAAAAAAAAAAAGAAAAGAATCGTCGAAAAGAAAAAAAAGAACTCGTTTTTTAGCGACTATATACTCTCGTTTTGTTTTGACGACTTTTTTTTATAATACTAATTTCTACTCTACCTTCCCCGAGCTCATTCTCCTTAGAACTCTATTTCAAATATTTTCGTGGATTTCTTCCAATCCCCTTATTTTTTTATGTCATTCGAAATTGTATAAAGACAACTCCTATTTAATAGAGCTATTTGTGCAAGTATTTTCCGATTAAGAAGTAATTGCTTCTTGTACAGATTGTGTATGAATTGGTTATAACTATAGAATACCCCCATTTCGTGAATTACGGCGTTTATTCGAGTGATCCATAAACGGCGAAAATCTCTTTTTCTTTTACCCCTATCCCGATGAGCCGAAACTAAAGCTCTTATTCTTTGTTGAGTCATAGTTCGTGTAAGTCGTGAATGAGCCCCTCGAAAGCTTGATGCAAATAAACGAAGTTTTGTTCTACGCCTCCGAGCTATATATCCGCGTTTAATTCTAGTCATTGAATAAATCAAACTTTGATGAATAACTAATTCTTTTTGTAGTTATTCTTTTCCCCTTAGTCTATTAATAACCAAACGAATTATTCCAATGTATAAAAAAAAAAATTCCAATGGCTTTTGCTACTCTAACCTTCCCCATCACTATTTTTTGCTAGGTATTTTCCTTTGCTGTGAAAGGATAAATTGCCTTGATACTTGATATAAAAAAAAAAAAGAATAACTAAAAAAAGTAGTAAATAGAATTGGATAAATAGTGGGTTCCATCGTTTCTATGGTTACTTCTAAAACGGTGAGGTCCTCTCTATACACCGGAGCTCCTTCTTTTATTTAATTAATAAATACTATTGGTAACTTGTACAATTCACATTCTTTGGCTCTACCCCATGAATATTCCAGTAATAGGTCTTTCACAATGAGATCCACTTTATACAGTAACGGTATTTCGTTTTTAAAATTGATTTGGTCATTTACCCTGTTAGTCCGTTCGTTTCTTTCAAGAGTGGAATCTTTTTTCTAAAAAATGGAATTTCCCCCGCTTAATGGATAATCATTTGTTATCATTGGGGGTTTTCTAAAAAATGGAGTTGATTGGATTTGCACCAATGTAAACCATAAGTTTTAGACACAATAGAATATATGAACGATCTATATTTTTTAAATAATGAATCGAGTTCCTCCATTCTATTTTATTCACAGGTACTGATCCTTTATATTTCAAAAAGAATTTCCTTTTTGTGTCTCAGTCTATGATCTAAACGAGTCGCACATACACCCGAGTACATGTTCCTCGTCGCTGAGGGCATCCCCGAAGCGCTGGGGATTTCGTGACATTTCGGATTGGCTGTCTTGTATTTCTAATAAGTTGTTTAATGGTTGGCATACGGAATCATATAAATAATGGGCTGGTTTAGATTAGTTCTAACCGGCTAATTCTGAATTACTTTTCTTCAAGATTCTCTTCAATATTTTGTTTTATATTGAAGAGAATATGAAACTAAACCTTTAATCTAAAAATATAGAAAATTAGAAATTGTAGATTTGCATGAAATCGCTCCTATTTTTTATTGAACCGCTACAAGATCAACAATTCCATGAGCTTGGGCTTCTGTTGCTGACATAAAAACATCCCTTTCCATGTCTTCGGATACAACCCATATAGGTTTGCCCGTTCTTTGTACATAAACCCTTGTGATGGTTTCGCGAAGTTTTAGTAGTTCTTCCGCTTCCAAGATAAATTCTCCCGTTTGTGCCTCATAAAACGAACTAGCGGGTTGATGGATCATTACCCTGATGATATAATAGAAAAGGTTTTTCTATTTCGCAGAATGAGGCGGGATAACAAAAAAAAAAAAAAGAGAAAATTGAATAACCGTACAGGCTTTTTTTGTGCATTGCATACGGCTCCACAATGGAATTGACTTTTCCTTTTGGGGAAAGAAAACAAAATATAGGTTGTATTATACGCAGATCCAGAAATCATCCAATTACCATCCTTCTTTTTTTTGTAGGAGTTAAAAAAAATACTATGATGGTTCCGTTGCTTTATATATCATTTTTTTGATTCGTCTATGATTCAGCAATCCCAAAGTGTCTTTTTTTTTATTTTATATAAATTTTGTAAATAAGCTTCCGGTGTGAAAACAAAGTTTGTGACGCTGAAATGTGCCCGAATAGGTAAGATATCATTTGAAATACCCCTTCCTTATCTCATACTACTCTTTCAATATATAATCTAATTTTTTTTAATCTAAAAAATTTCATATCGAATTCGAAGTGCCATGCTATTATTACTTAACTAATTCATATTTCCGATGGCGAAGGCATAGTATTTTTTTCTCGAAAATAAAAAAACTCATTGGCGCCAAGCGTGAGGGAATGCTATACGTTTGGTAATTGCTCCTCCGACCAGGATAAAGGATGCTATTGAAGCGGCCAATCCCATGCATATTGTCTGTACATCGGGTCGCACAAATTGCATAGTATCATAAATAGCCATTCCAGATATTACCCATCCACCAGGAGAGTTTATAAACAAATAAAGATCTTTGGTATCCTTTTCTATACTGAGATATATCATAAGACTAATAAGTTGATTCGAGATTTCGGTATCAACCTCTTGGCCTAAAAAAAATAATCTTTCTCGATAAAGTCGGTTGATTAGGATAAAATTTTATTCCTTAGGAGCCGTACAGGCACCTTTTGATGCATACGGTTCAACAAAAATTGTGAAAAAAATCAATGTGTCGATTCCAACCTCCCCTTTTTTCATAGAAGGTTTTTCTTTCTAACTTATAACGGAAGGGCTTGCTTCCAAAAGTAAAAGAAAAATTAAGTTTTGGTGCTTTTTCCCTTTTATTTTTATTAGATATTATAATCCTATAATAAAACGATTGATTAAGCCTGTCAGACTCACTTGATTCATTGATATTTTTTTTTCATCGAGATTCAGTTGAAATGGCGATGGTTTTTTCTTGTTCCTGAACGGGCTTCTTCCTTTTTTTATTCCATTTTTTAGGTTTATGCTCTACCCCGAGTAAAAGGAAAAATTTGCCCGATTTTGATTTGCACATATAGGACAAATGAACCAAATACTGCGTATTTTTTTACTACTCCTTCTTTTTTCAATTAATTTCTTTCACATGTCTTCTGTCAAATAGTCAACAAAATTTGAATTATATTATTTGATTTGAGCAACAGTTTTAGATCACCCTGTTTCAATTTTTTTATAGAATTTTTTATCATAATTTTGCATATCATATAAGTAGTAATTATAAAAATATTATATATTAATTATCAATTGGGTTTTTGCTAAACGGAGCCTGGATACTTCATTTTATTCGTCCGATCACGTAAACCATAAAAAAATTTGATAATCTAATATCAATCTAAATACTCCCTGCATTTAATTCCACTTTATTTTTTGCGCTTCGCGTTACAAATTTTTGATAATTAAATCAATCTTTTTGAGCGAAACAGAGGATATCTCGATCGAGGGAGAAAATGGGGAAATCCCATATAGCCCAATATATCTGACAAGTCGCACTATATGTCAACCCAAGATGTATCTCCTTCTCCAGGACTTCGAAAAGGTACTTTTGGAACGCCAATAGGCATGAAATGAAAAAAAAAGAGAATGAAGTTCTCTATTTCACTTTGATGTGGAAACGTAAGATTGGGATTTCGGTTTTTAATACTATTATCCTTTTTTCCTACTTTATTAATCATATTTAAATTAATGATATTTACTACATAAGTTGAATAAGCTAAAATAAAATATAAAATAAAAGTAAAGTAAGAGAGAATGAATAAAACTAAAGGAAATTTTTTACGAACGGGCTTCTGACTGATCAACAACAATAGCTATCTTGGTTCATATAAAATAGGATTCACCCCCATTGCGTATTGGTACTTATCGGATATAGAATAGATCCGCTTCCCTTTTTTCCTATGAATCAAATTGTTCCATTATTACTAACAGAATAGAACAAATATTAATCCTTTCTCCGAAATAATTACCTAAAAAGGGGGGTACGTAGCATAGTTTTTTCCAATGCAATAAAGTTACATAGTGTCTATTTTTCGTTGCTAAAGGGGTATTTCCATGGGTTTGCCTTGGTATCGTGTTCATACTGTTGTATTGAATGATCCCGGTCGTTTACTTTCTGTTCATATAATGCATACTGCTCTGGTTGCTGGCTGGGCCGGTTCAATGGCTCTATATGAATTAGCAGTTTTTGATCCCTCCGACCCCGTTCTTGATCCAATGTGGAGACAAGGTATGTTCGTTATACCTTTCATGACTCGTTTAGGAATAACCAATTCGTGGGGCGGTTGGAATATTACAGGAGGGACTATAACGAATCCGGGTCTTTGGAGTTACGAAGGGGTAGCCGGAGCACATATCGTGTTTTCTGGCTTGTGCTTCTTGGCAGCTATTTGGCATTGGGTATATTGGGATCTAGAAATTTTTTGTGATGAACGTACAGGAAAACCTTCTTTGGATTTGCCCAAGATTTTTGGAATTCATTTATTTCTTTCAGGAGTGGCTTGCTTTGGTTTTGGCGCATTTCATGTAACAGGATTATATGGTCCTGGAATATGGGTATCCGACCCTTATGGACTAACCGGAAAGGTCCAACCCGTAAACCCGGCGTGGGGCGTGGAGGGTTTTGACCCTTTTGTTCCGGGAGGAATAGCCTCTCATCATATTGCAGCAGGGACGTTGGGTATATTAGCGGGCCTATTCCATCTTAGTGTTCGTCCGCCTCAACGTCTATACAAAGGATTACGTATGGGCAATATTGAAACCGTCCTTTCCAGTAGTATTGCTGCTGTCTTTTTTGCAGCTTTTGTTGTTGCTGGAACTATGTGGTATGGTTCTGCAACTACTCCCATCGAATTATTTGGTCCTACTCGTTATCAATGGGATCAGGGATACTTTCAACAAGAAATATATCGAAGAGTTAGTGCTGGACTGGCTGAAAATCAAAGTTTATCAGAAGCTTGGGCTAAAATTCCGGAAAAATTAGCTTTTTATGATTATATTGGTAATAATCCAGCAAAAGGGGGGTTATTCCGAGCGGGTTCAATGGACAATGGGGATGGAATAGCTGTTGGATGGTTAGGACACCCCGTCTTTAGAAATAAAGAAGGGCGTGAACTTTTTGTACGCCGTATGCCTACTTTTTTTGAAACATTTCCGGTTGTTTTGGTAGACGGAGACGGAATTGTTAGAGCCGACGTCCCGTTTAGAAGGGCAGAATCAAAATATAGTGTCGAACAAGTAGGTGTAACTGTTGAGTTTTATGGTGGTGAACTCAATGGAGTGAGTTATAGTGATCCCGCAACTGTGAAAAAATATGCTAGACGGGCTCAATTGGGTGAGATTTTTGAATTAGATCGTGCGACTTTGAAATCCGACGGTGTTTTTCGTAGCAGTCCAAGAGGTTGGTTTACGTTTGGACATGCTTCGTTTGCTCTACTTTTCTTCTTTGGACATATTTGGCATGGTGCTAGAACCCTCTTCAGAGATGTTTTTGCTGGTATTGATCCAGATTTGGATGCTCAAGTGGAATTTGGGGCATTCCAAAAACTTGGAGATCCAACTACAAAAAGACAAGCAGTCTGATGCAACATTGCTTTTTTTCTTCTAGTTTCTGTTTGCGATTTTATTTAATCGGTAGGGTACTGTAGGAATCTTGATTTAAATCGCTGCCGTTTCTTTGACTCTTTTTCTTTCTTTCTTTATCCAGAGGGATACTCCCAAGTAAACAAAACAGGTATGAAAGCTATATATTGTAAACCACGATCAAATTTATGGAAGCATTGGTTTATACATTTCTCTTAGTATCCACTTTAGGGATAATTTTTTTCGCTATTTTTTTTCGGGAACCACCTACAATTTCAACTAAAAAATGAAATAATTTTGCATTATCTTCATTGACGTAATCAGCCTCCAAATATTTGGAGGCASDNNTCGTAAACTAGTCCCCGTGTTCCTCGAATGGATCTCTTAGTTGTTGAGAGGGTTGCCCAAAGGCAGTATATAGAGCATACCCAGTAAAACTTACAAGTAACCCAGATATAAAGATGGCGACTAGGGTTGCTGTTTCCATTATTATAGAATTGAAAGACCACAATGGATCTATGCTAAGATCATTTATTTACAACGGAATGGTATACAAAGTCAACAGATCGTAATGAATACAAAATAAGATTTATGGCTACACAAACTGTTGAGGATAGTTCTAGATCTGGTCCAAGAAGCACTACTGTAGGGAAGTTATTGAAACCATTGAATTCCGAATATGGTAAAGTAGCTCCTGGATGGGGAACGACCCCTTTGATGGGTGTTGCAATGGCTTTATTTGCGGTATTCCTATCTATTATTTTGGAGATTTATAATTCTTCTGTTCTACTGGATGGAATTTCAGTGAATTAGAATCTTGAAGTTCTAGCTTTTAGCTCGATACAAAAAAGTAAAGTATGTAGGTCTAATAATTTTAGCCTATTCTTCTTTGGTAGTTCGACCGCGAAATTTTTTTCTGCATTGTATATTTCCGGAATATGAGTGTGTGACTTGTTAGAATTGACCCTATGGATAGTACAGAGAATGGGGTCTGTCATCTTTATCAAGATGGTTTTACTTCGTCGGATATTCATTCGAGTATCTGGAGCACGAACTAGATCAAATAGATCACAAAGTATTCGAACTATGATTCATACTTAGACCTCGTAGCCGGACTTCTTTCCGTTCTATCTTATAAACTTTAATAAATCAAAATATTTTTCTGCTTTTAAACTCTTATTTGGATCAAAGGACAAACGCTTCTTTGTATTTTATGTTTTTAGTCATTATAGCTATTTTTTTTGATTGAATAAGTGATGATCCAATGGTTCTCACTCAGTGAACTTTGGACTTTGAAGGTTTCATTGAATTATCGTGGTTCTCGTATGAATCTGAGGTTTCAATTGATTAGTTAAGTAGGGTCTTAACAAGATAATTCCTATCAATAATAAAGAAAACAAGAAGAAATCCCCATCCCCGTTCCATACAAATACCAAATAAAAAAGACAATAAAGATAGGTAATCTAGAAGATTCAAGAGGCCTGTAACGATCAACACAACATAAAGACGAATGAGCTTACTTGATTTTTTGGCATTTAACCACAAAGAAGAGCTTTCGCATTTTGATTCTTTCATATCTTTAAATAATATTGAATGAGAGAGAAGTTTAAAACTTTATATTCCATATCCGTTTCAATCAGTATTTGGGTCTTTTTTTTGTTTGAGCTGTACGAGATGAAATTCTCATATACAGTTCTTGGAGGGGGAGTAACCT